AGAAGTAATAAGTACTTGGGCATGGACTTGGAAACCCCCTATTTGCCAATAGAAATGTTGGCCTACTTCCACAGCCGATATATCGTATAATCTTTTTAATGTGTTGATGGAACATAATAGAACATTCATATTGCCCTCTGAAAGAAATACAACTTTAAAAGGAATTATTTTGATTCAACCATCTCTTTTTCGGCTTGTCTACTTTTATTTTATTTTTATTTGGAATACCAACTAACCCCATAATATCTCCGGTTATTCTTTTTTGCGCGATTCAGTAATAGTATAGTAACCGATTCCATAAATCTATGGAGTTCCCCAAACCAAATAATTTATTTATCTTATTATTAATCAAAAATTTCGTATATAGCTAGAACGACCCTCACAAATTGCAAATACTAATTTGGTAAGAATTAATCGGATTGAAGCTATAGCATCATCATTAGCTGGAATCGAAATATCCGCGAGATCCGGTTCACAATTTGTATCGATTAAACAAATCGTTGGAATTCCCAAAGTGATACATTCTTGAAGAGCCGTATATTCTTCTTGCTGATCAACAATTATTACAATATCGGGTAACCCCGTCATATATTTAATGCCGCCCAGATATGTTTCCAAGCGAGATAATTGTCTCTTCACGATAGCGGCATCTCTTTTCGGAAGACAGTTGAGTCTCCCCGTCTTTTGTTTCGTTCTCAAGTCCCTGAACTTATGAAGTCTCCTTTCTGTAGTATACCAATTCGTTAACATACCACCGAGCCATTTTTTATTAACATAATGACACCGAGCTCTTATTGCAGCCCGCGCTACTGAATCAGCTGCTTTATTTTTGGTACCAACAATTAAGAATTGTTTTCCACTACTTGCTGCATCAAAAACTAAATCACAAGCTTCTGATAAAAAACGAGCAGTTCTAGTAAGATTTGTAATATGAATACCCTTACGCTTTGCGGATATATAAGGTGCCATTCTAGGATTCCATTTCCTAGTACCATGGCCAAAATGAACTCCTGCTTCCATCATCTCTTCCAAAGTTATGTTCCAATATCTTTTTGTCATTTATCCCCACACTTTCTCTCTCTTTTTTTATTTGAAAAAAAAAAAGGATCAGGTATCCTGAAATAGAAATAAATAATTGTTCCGATGGAACCTTCTCCTCTACCGAAGATTGGCTGTTGATACACGATCAGATCAGGCCATTCATTTTTTTCTATTCGTTATTATCTTTATTACTATTACCAAATAAAATGACCGGGAAAGGGATGAATCCGCTCTTAGGAATGATTAAATCCTCAAAATGATTGCTCTGATATATCACATAAATTCTTTGAAATGAAAAAATCAAATAATTCTCTGTGGTGGAACAAAATATCTCTCATTTCTCCCTCGAAATTCTTTTTTTCAAAGTAATCTTTCTTGTTATGTTGCCTTGGCCTTGAACGGCGCATTAATCTTTTGAATCCGGTACCAACGGGTATCGTCCCTCCTAAAACAACGTTCTCTTTCAGACCTTTCAACCAATCGATACGACCCCGGAGAGCGGCCTTTGCTAAAACTCGAGCAGTTTCTTGAAAACTCGCTTCGGATATAAAACTTTGAGTATTCAGAGATGTTTTCGTTATTCCCAATAATAGGGCTCGGTAAAAGATCGCTTCTTCCAAAGCACGTCCCGTTCGTTCAGCTCGCAACAATCCAATTAGTTCACCGGGTGAAAAAACATTAGACATTCCATCTTCTGAAACCAATACTTTTGATGTTATTTGACGCACAATAATTTCTATATGTCTATTATGGATCTGCACCCCCTGGGATCGATAAACCTTTTGGATCTTATTAACCAAAGAAATACGACTTTGCGCAATAATTAGCTCAGCACCAATCAAGAATCCCCAGGGAATGCCAAGAATTCTTGTTATATGCTCGTTCCAACCCTCAACTCTCTTTTCTAGATTCATCGATATTGAATCAATCGAACGCACTTCTAATACCTGTTCCACTTTTGGAAGACCCTGTGTTATATCACCAGATCTCGATTTTTCATATATAAATGTAAGTAATATATCTCCTTCATAAAGCATTTCTCCATAATGGCCATGAACAGTTGCTCCTGGAGTTGCCAAATAAGGGTTAGCCGATCTTATTACTACAGAATCCATTTGAACAATTAGAACTTGACCCGATTTTAGGTGTGGTTCGTTTTTAGCTATACACACATTTTCACAAAGAAATTGCCCAAGGTTAATTATTGTACATCTTTTTTCACAAGAATTATGATGATAATTATGATAGAGAACATGCCAATTAAAATGGAATGGATTCAAAACGATGTTACTGCATAGATCAGGCTTATAACTTCTCCCGTTTTCGCCCATTAAATAATATTTAAATACTTGAAAAGTTTCCTTTAAATTGTCAAGTTGCAAATATTTAGTTATCGAGATCTGATTATGAGTTAGTAAACGGTAAAATGAATAAAACTTTGCAACTTGAAGGGCTATTC